GGTATATAATGTATATGTCTTCACATTGTCTCATTTAGGAATGGAATAAAATAGGCCCTTTTAACTCAGCGGTAGAGTAACGCCATGGTAAGGCGTAAGTCATCGGTTCAAATCCGATAAGGGGCTTTTTCCACAAAACTCTAGTTTCAATCTTCATTTTTTAGTGGATAATAGGGATATTTATTTTATTAGAATGAGTTAATTAAATAAATATTATTTAAATATAATGAGATAGTTATAGTATTAAATATAGTGATTATAAAGTTGAGCATTTGTTCATTATAATGATAAATCACCCCACTTATTGGAAGGACAACTATGTCACTACAGGTTATATTCCTACTCAACTCAGGTTTCATTATTCCATATTTTTGGTTCGAGGACATAGATATTCTACCTACTCAACCCCAATTATGAATCGCCAAATATTCCTACTTTTCCGTTATTCCAATCAAATCCATCATAAATATAAGAAATCAAAAAAGGTAAGTGGACCTGACCCATTAAATCATGACTATATCAGCTATTCTGATATTCAAATTTGATAGAGATAGAATTGTAGCCTCGGAATTTTTTTTCATTTCCGTTAGACTACGTCGCAAGAATTTAGAATTTGTCGATATTTCCGATTAAATCTTTTATAGATCGGGTCGTGGCTTTAATGTACCAAATATTTACATATTGATGCATCCTATATTTTTGTTTCGACAATGGGATGGATAACGAGAACGGATAAAGATATTTTAATTTCCAGTCCACTATACCACTATACAGTATATAATAGTATTTAATTTACTATTTAATATTGCATATCATATTTCATTTAGAGGCAGGGGGAAAATAGGGAATTTCCCCTCTTTTTCTGACAACAACAAGGTAAAGTAAATAAGCAAATAGTCCATTTTTTTGGCTTGAACCATTCAAAAATATATTCTATTCTGGAGTTTTCGATTCATCTGAAGGAAAAAGAGGAAATAAATCAAAAAATTTTCAAATTTTTAAAAAGTTATATAAATTATATACGGTACTGTAGTCGTTTAATATACTATAGAATAGAAATAAGTTGGAAGAATCCATAGAGATATTTATTGATTGATCTTTTCTCAATATCACAAACAAGATCAAAAAATAAGATTTGTTGGTGGAGCGGGTGTAAATAGGAGGAGCAACTGGTGGTGGGAGCGGGGATCATTTGTTCATAGCATAGGTCTTTCAAAAAATTCATCTGAGTCATAAGACAATTCAAGATTCAGATAGTTATTCAGAATAAAAGAAGAAAAAATAATAGAATCGAGCTCATGGATTTACCTAGGTCGGTTTATGACTCAATAGAAACGAGAAGGATTTTTTTATTCGAAACCCATTGGAAGCGACAGTGGACGAGGAATCATACATAAGTGATTGAACTCTCGTATGCCCTGAAAATGCTATGAGGTGTTCGAAAATGGTTGAAGTAGTTGAATAGGAGGATCACTATGACTATAGCCCTTGGTAGATTTACCAAAGATGAAAAGGATTTATTTGATACTATGGATGACTGGTTACGGAGAGACCGTTTCGTTTTTGTAGGTTGGTCTGGTCTATTGCTCTTCCCTTGTGCCTATTTTGCTTTAGGGGGTTGGTTCACAGGTACAACCTTTGTAACTTCATGGTATACCCATGGACTGGCCAGTTCCTATTTGGAAGGATGCAATTTCTTAACCGCCGCAGTTTCGACCCCTGCTAATAGTTTAGCCCATTCTTTGTTGCTACTATGGGGTCCTGAAGCACAAGGAGATTTCACTCGTTGGTGTCAATTAGGCGGTCTATGGACTTTTGTTGCTCTCCATGGCGCTTTCGGACTAATAGGTTTCATGTTACGTCAATTCGAGCTTGCTCGATCTGTTCAATTGCGACCTTATAATGCAATCGCATTCTCTGGTCCAATTGCTGTTTTTGTTTCTGTATTCCTGATTTATCCATTAGGTCAATCTGGTTGGTTCTTTGCACCTAGTTTTGGTGTAGCCGCTATATTTCGATTCATCCTCTTCTTCCAAGGATTTCATAATTGGACGTTGAACCCATTTCATATGATGGGAGTTGCCGGCGTATTGGGCGCTGCTCTGCTATGCGCGATTCATGGTGCTACCGTGGAAAATACTTTATTCGAAGATGGTGACGGTGCAAATACATTCCGTGCTTTTAACCCAACTCAAGCAGAAGAGACTTATTCAATGGTCACCGCTAACCGTTTTTGGTCCCAAATCTTTGGGGTTGCTTTTTCCAATAAACGTTGGTTACATTTCTTTATGCTATTTGTACCAGTAACCGGTTTATGGATGAGTGCTCTTGGAGTAGTCGGTCTGGCCTTGAACCTACGCGCCTATGACTTCGTTTCACAGGAAATCCGTGCAGCGGAAGATCCTGAATTTGAGACTTTCTACACCAAAAATATTCTTTTAAACGAAGGTATTCGTGCTTGGATGGCGGCTCAGGATCAGCCTCATGAAAACCTTATATT